CTAACCAAACAATAACTAGTACACCTATTGTGATTCCTAATACAGGAGTAAAAATAGGGATAAGCATCCATATGATCCCATAGACTTCTTTTAAGGATTCCAATCTAGAAAAAGAATTGATAGCTTGTAATTCTGTTGTATCAATTATCATTTTAACGATCAACTTCTCCCATAATAATATCTATACTACCTAGTATCGTCATAATATCAGCCAATTTCATTCTTTTAACTAACTGAGGAAGAATTTGCAAATTAATAAACCCCGGCGGGCGAATTTTATATCGCCAAGGGAAAACACCCTTATCTCCTATCAGAAAAATTCCCAATTCTCCTTTTGGTGCTTCGACTCTCGCATAAAGTTCTTGCTTCGACAATTCAAAAGTCGGAGAGGGTTTTTTACTAATGAATCGATAGTCAAACTCATTCCATACAGTATCTTTTACTCTATCAAAGCGGCGGATTTCTAAATTTTCATAGGGCCCTCCCGGAATTCCTTCAAGGGCCTGTTGAATAATTTTTATGGATTCCGTCATTTCACTAATTCGTACTAAATAACGAGCTAATGAATCGCCCTCTTTTTGCCATTGGACTTCCCAATCAAACTCGTCGTAACACTCGTAATGATCAACTTTACGAAGATCCCATTGTATTCCGGAAGCTCGTAGCATTGGTCCCGACAAACCCCAATTTATTGCTTCCTCTCCGCCAATAATGCCTACTCCTTCAACTCGTTCTAAAAAAATGGGATTCCGTGTAATAAGCTTTTGATATTCAGCAATTCCTGTTAAAAAATAATCGCAAAAATCCAAACATTTTTCTATCCAGCCATGGGGTAAATCAGCAGCGACTCCACCAATACGAAAATAATTGTGCATCATTCGCATACCGGTGGCAGCTTCGAATAGGTCATAAATCAATTCTCTTTCTCGAAAAATATAGAAGAAAGGGGTCTGTGCCCCAATATCTGCCATAAAAGGGCCAAGCCATAACAAATGCGAAGCTATACGACTTAACTCCAACATAATGACTCTGATATAACTAGCCCTTTTAGGGACTTGAATATTGCCCAATTGCTCTGGCGCATTTACAGTTATTGCTTCTGTGAACATAGTAGCTAAATAATCCCAACGTGTTACATAAGGCAAATATTGTATAATTGTTCGATTTTCTGCAATTTTTTCCATACCTCTGTGTAAATAACCCAATACGGGTTCACAGTCAATAACATCTTCACCATCTAGAGTAACAATGAGTCGAAGAACACCATGCATTGATGGGTGGTGAGGTCCCATATTGACTATCATGAGGTCTTTTCTTGTAGCTGGTACAGTCATAGGTTTTTCCTGATTCATTCTTCCATGAATTGCTGAAAGCGAAAAGAAGTTCATCAAACTTTTAATCAAACTAACTCTTCAAATTAACGAGTTTTTCTCTCTCGAATATTCAACTGCCCTATTAATTCTTTATAACGTGCTCTATTTTTTTTTGACAAATAAGCCAGTAGCCGTTGACGTTTTCCCAGAATTTTCCGCAGACCTCTCTGAGATAAATAATCTTTTTTGTGCAATTCCAAATGTGAAGTAAGTCTTCGTATCTTGTTGGTGAAACTTACTACTTGAAATTCAACAGATCCACTGTTTTCTTTGTTTTCTTCTTGTTCTTGCAAAATAATTGAAATAAATGAATTTTTTACCATAAAAGAATTTCACACTCCCCTTTTTACAGATATTTATTTTATTGATCAGTAATAATAATGTCAGAAATTTTAATGTAGTATACACAATAATCATAATTTATTTATTATAGATTCCTGTTTTTATCAATTAAGATTACTAAATCCGATTTTGGAGTTCATTTGGATAGTGATACAAAAAGACGATATCAAATAGTTTAGTACAAAGATTAATTTATAGCTTTAATTGATTGATACGCCATTTCCTTATTATTGGAGTATCCTAGACTGGGATGTAAGACAGCGAATATGTGTATTGGGTTGCTTGCATATAACATGGATATTTACAGATCATCGACAGAAGAAAAAAGAAAAAGATGATTGATAGAATAGAACACCAGAATATATAGGAAACTCAAAATTTAAATCAGGGATACATAGATATCCTTAACATACTCAAACGGCTCCCATTATTGGTATCAAACCAATAGCGATTCATACAAGCTAAATCTTCTAATCGATAATTAGGCCAAAAAAAGAACTTTAATTTAATTAATTCATTTTTTTTTCTGTCGATATTTTTACTTTCATCCAAAAATTGACTCCAGTTTTTTAGCCTGTTCTCCTTGCAAAATAATTTATTTTTATGCACACCATTCTGATTCTTTAAATTCAAATTGAAAGAAATTAGAATTCTCAATTCTCTACGACGTCTAGACGATAAAATCTTTTCAGGAACAAGCAAATCAGAAGTCTTTTTGTCTCTATTTAGAGTTTTTATTTTATGTCTTGGAATGGATTCATCAAAATTTTTCTTAGCAACATTTTTGGGGTTTCGGTTACTTTGGTGCTTACTTTTATGAACCAATGAAATACCTATTATTTGATACATAAAAAACTGTCCGTCATTTTTTACAGATAGACGGGCAGGTTCCATAATTAATATTCCCTTTTTCGTTAATTGTGTAAGATTTAAACGCCTCCTCATTATATCCAGATTAATTTCTTTTCTTTGAATATAGGATATAGTAATTTTTCTTACATTTATGAGGCTAACCAGGAGACCATATATCTGGATATTATTCAGCATTTTTTGATTCAATTGATTCAAACGTCCAGTCCATCTTAACTGCAAAGGAAAATCTCCTTTAAAGAATATTTTTAGTTTTTCAATCGATTCTAAAAAATATTCTTCAATATTGTTTTGCTTCTTTAATTCAAAATATTGTTTTGAATTTGCTGGGCTAAAATTTAAAAAATTATCATCCTGCTCTTGCTTTGCCTTGCTATTTTGATTTTCACTAAAATTTGGTTTTATATTCAAATTAAAAAAAAGTAAGTTGCTTGGGATAAACCAAGGTTTCTCTTTATATTTATGATATAGTATCACAAACTCTGGAAAGAAAAAAACTTTCGGATTTGAGATGAGGTGATTTAAAATTAAGAATTTTTCATTCATTCCCATCCAATCAAAAGATATTTCCATCCAATCAAAAAAGACCCTTTTGTAATTGATTTCGCAATTTGAATCAATTGGAAGATAAAAAATATGAAATTGATCCTTTATTTGGTCCTTATTAGGTTCAACCTGAATTTTTGTATTAAATTTCCACCCCAAATATTTTCTATCCGTATTTTTTTCCATATATATAATATCACTTTTTCCTAGATAATTCTTCATAGGAATATTCTTGAGTATGTTAAAAAAGTTTTCTTTATTTCTGGTGGAATTTTCCTGCTTCTTATTTCTTTCTAATGATGTTCTATAAATACAGGATTTCTTCTTAGTTTCAGAATGAATATATTTATATGATAAAAGATCATATCTATAGTTTTTTTCAAAATTATCCTCTTTATTTGATAATAAATAGACTTTCAAATTTTGTTTTTTTTTGTAATCAAAAAAAGGGTCTTTTTCATAGGAATACCATTTCTTTAAATCATTATTTTGAGAGGTATTTATCCCATTTCGCCATTTTTGGGGGACTAATCTAGACCATGTAATCTGAGATAAATCGTATTGATAATGACCTCTTAACCAGTTTTTCCATGGATTCATTCCATAATTTGGAAGTTTCTTATGTCTTATTTCGGAATCAAATATTCCTTGTCTTCCAAAAAAATCCTTTATTTCATTCTTAAGAAAAAAAGATGGTCCATTATATTGAAGAATAGATCTTACCTTATTGAAGTTAATTGCTTGGGTTTGTGATAATTTTAAAAATACATATTTTTGTGACAAGTAAGATAAATCAAAAAAAATATGTGACTTTCGCTTACTATTTCTAAGATTATCAAATATCTTTTTTATAGTCATAGGCGAAATAAAGTCAATTTTATTTTGTTTTGTTTTATTAATCCTTTCTTGATCTTGATTTCTTTTATTATTGTCAATGTATTTCTCAACAATTTTTTTTGTTGATTCCATAAAAAGGTATAGAGTGATTCTGCGCATATTAATGATACATAGAAAGATATCAATGTATATTTTTTCAATGCAAAATTGAATTAATAATTCAATATTTTTTCTTTTTAATAGTTTCCAAATTTTTGGGGGTGATTCTCCATTATTCTTTTTATTTTTTTTCATTATTTCTATTTGATTTCTGATTGTGTTTCTTCTATCAATTCTATGTTTCATTTCTTCTTTTGCCTGTAAATAATTTGTCCAACCTGTAGCTCGATTTTGACTAAGTGATTCATGAATTATCTTATTACTGATTATAGAATCATTTTCTGTTTGAGTTTGACTTGATTCATATATTTCTCTCGGTATAAATAATGGAATTTTTGTTCCTTTTAAAAGTTCTTTTATTATTTGTTTTACAAATAAAACAGCTTTTGTTTGTTTCTTTGTTATTTTTTTTAAAACTCTTCGAACTCTAAAATTGAATTTTCTGATTTCGACTTTATAGTCTATATCTTTAAAAATGGGTTCAAAAAAGGAAGGTGTTTTTCGAGGAGGCCCAAAAGGATATTCTGTTTCCATTCCCAAAACTGTTAAAAAACAAGAATCAAAATCATCCTGTTGCTTTCGATCGCTATCAGAGAGTCGTAGTTTAGATCTGTGCCAAGGTTTCAAATGAAAAGGATATAGGATTTTGATCTGAAAACCTTCTCTTAACCAATTTTTAGGAAATTCCGTTTTGGAGAATTGAAGACCATTATAGCTGCACTTTAGATAAATTTCTCTATTCCAATCTTGGAAATCCTCATACCATTCCGGAGATTGCCGTAATAAAATACGGCCAATATTCTTAACTATTATGAATAAGGGTAATTTAATATATCTTCTAAAAATTGATTGAGCTAGTAACAGAACACTTCT